CAAAAGGTCTGATAATGTATGTATATTGGACCTTTTGAGACAATTATAGATCCTGGGAGACAATTCTAATTGGTCAATAAAAATAGATTTGAAAGTTATTTCGTTTTTCTTTTTCCTCAGTTTAGCCAATCTATCATGAAAAGTAAAGAGGGGTAAAGTCACTTTGTGTTCATTATTTTCGAAATGTGAGTTTTCTTCTTCCGCATGTAAAAAAGGGAGAAATAAATCAATCAAATTCCGGGAGGCTTCATAAAGTGCTTCTTTAGGAGTTAAACTTCCATTTGTCCATATCTCGATAAAAAGCATTTCGTGTTTTTCATTTCCATTCACATAAGAATGAATACTATAATTTGCATTTCGAACAGGCATGAATACAGCATCTATAGGATAACTTCCTTCTTGAAAGTTATTTGTCGTTTTTATACGATATCCTCGATCTCTTTCAATTTTTAATTCCATACACAAATTAATGGGTTCCGTTAGGTTAGCTATATACTGTGTATTATCAACGATTTCCACAGAAGGTGGTAAAAGGATATCTTGAGCAGTTACATATCCAGGACCTTTGACACAAATGGATGCGTCCCGAGTTCCATACAGATTACTTCTCAATACAATTTCTTTCAAATTCATTAAAATCTCATGTACTGATTCTTGAATACCTACTATGGTAGAATATTCATGTAGTACTTTCTCAGATTTTGCACGTGTGATACATGTACCCTCTATTTCTCCGAGCAAGGCTCTTCGCATCGCAATGCCGATTGTATCAGCTTGACCTTTCATAAGAGGAGAAAGAATAAAGCGCCCATAATAAAGACGCTTACTGTCTGCTCTTGATTCAACACATTTCCACTGTATTGTCCGAGTAGATATTCTTACTTTCTTTCGAACCATAGTAATCTATTTTTTTTTTGAATTCTTGAACTATTTATTTCTCTTGAAATCAAATCTTTTCAATCTTGATTTTTACACACGTCTTCTTTTAGGGGGTCTACAGCCATTATGTGGCATAGGGGTTACATCCCTTATGAAACTTAATAGTATTCCACTTTGACAAATAGCTCTTAATGCTGCATCTCTTCCGGGACCGGGACCCTTTATCAAGACTTCCGCTTGTTGCATATTTGGATTTGCTACTGTCCGAATAGCATTTATTGCTGCGGTTTGAGCAGCAAACGGTGTCCCCTTTCTTGGACCTTTGAATCCACAAGTACCGGCAGAGGAGCAAGAAATCACGCTACCTCGTATATCTGTAACAGTCACAATGGTATTGTTGAAACTAGCTTGAACATGAATAACTATCTTTCGTATTCTAAGCCCGGTCTTACGCGAACTAATACGTTTATTCCTACGTGAACCAAATCTTGGTCTTGGTACAGGTCTTTTTGGTATAAGTTTTGCCATATTTTATTATCTCATAAATAGAGAAGTTAGAGATATATGGATATATCCATTTCATGTCTCATGTCAAAAAGGATCATTTCGAATTTATGCTTTATAATATTATACTTTATAAATATTATTACATTAGATAGATTAGAAGATAGATTAGAGCTTTAATATTATTAGAATAAAATATTTTAATAATATTATGATATTGTTCTAATATATTTTTTTTGGCGAACCCCCTTTCTCTTTTGTTTTGGAGATAAAGATTATCCTTGTCTTTGTTTATGTCTTGGATTGGAACAATTTACTATAATCCGACCCCGCCTACGGATTAAGCGACATTTTTCACAAATTTTACGAACAGAGGCCCTTTTTTTCATATTTATAATTCCTTAACGAATCCATTTATTGGAAGAGAATAAATTTTCTGGAGATTTTGAACCTCGAATTGTATCCCCATAAAATAAAAAAGAATAGAGGGGTTGAAAAAAACTACCGAATCATTCGAATCTTTGGTTCGGAGTCTATAAATATAAATTATGAGTCCTCTGATAGAATAAAAATGACTTACTTCAAGTTTGACTTTATCTCATTTCCGGGTAGTATACATCTAAAAAAAAAAAAGACTACGTCGAATCCTTCCTGAAATAGAACCTAGAAATATCTTCATTCTCTAAACGAACTCGGAGAATAGCGTTTGGATTAGTAATGAAACCCTCATGAATCATGAATCATGAATCCTTTTTTTGTTCTTTTATTCTAGTTTAAACCCTTTGACATATTAACTAATGCGGAAGGGTATAATATTTGAAACCCACTCTTTTTCTCTCTTTTTTTTTTTTTTCGAAATAGGTATGAAAGTTCCTCATATAATTCGGATATCAGAAAGATTACCATATATAACACAAAACTTCTCCGCCAATTCCTTCTGATCGAGCCTCTCGGTCTGTCATTATACCTTGAGAAGTAGAAAGAATTACAATTCCCACCCCACCTAAAATTCTAGGAATTCGTTGATAATTAGAATAGATTCGTAGACCTGTTCTACTGATCTGTTTTAAATTCAAAATGGTTTTATATGATCCCTTCCTTTTTCTTCTATGTCGTAGAGTTAAAACCAAAAAAGATTTGTCATTTTCACAATGTTTCCTCACGTTTTTAATAAAACCTTCTCGTAAAAGTATTTTAACGATATTTTCGTTAATGCTAGTAGAGGATATTTGAACCATTCCCTTTCTATTCATGTCAGCATTTCGTATAGAGGTTATTATGTCAGCGACAGTGTCCTTACCCATGATAAACTAAAATAATTCTTTCCCCCCAATTTTGATATAATCAACATGCCCTCCTCTATTTATAGTTAAATATATTTAACTATACTATTTTATTCTATTATTTATCTATTTTTTTTTTTCAAAAAGGCATATGCATGAGACACAATCTATTAATTAATCTATTTTATTCAAATACTAGAATTCTATCATGGTCTTGTCTTATAATACCTCGGGTGCTAATGAGACTATTTTAGTGAAATTTAACTGCCTCAATTCGTAGGCGATCGCACCAAAAATTCGAGTTCCTTTTGGCTTTCCTTCTTGATCAATCACAACCGCAGCATTATCATCATATCGTATTATCATACCATCTGTACGTTTGAGTTCTTTACAAGTACGTACAATTACAGCTCTGATAACTTCCGATCTTTCTAAAGGTGTATTCGGTAATGCTTTTTTAATTACCGCAACAATAACATCACCAATATAAGCATAGCGTCGATTACTAGCTCCTAGAATTCGAATACACATTAATTCCCGTGCCCCGCTATTATCCGCTACATTCAAATGGGTTTGAGGTTGAATCATATCATTTTTTTTTTCTCTTTTTTCAGTGCATAAGGGCGGGGTAAAAAAAAAGAGATATTGATTGTCAAAAAAATCTACAATTGCAATTTTTTTTTTAATCCCAAGCAACCCTTTCCTTGGTTCTAACTATTTTTCTTATCCCGAAAAAAGAAATTGAGTTCGTATAGGCATTTTGGATGCCGCTATTGAAATAGCTTTTCTGGCTATATTTTCCGGGACTCCTCCCATTTCATAAAGTATTCTACCTGGTTTAATGACAGCTACCCAATATTCGGGAGATCCTTTTCCCGAACCCATACGTGTTTCGGTGGGTCTTAGGGTAACTGGTTTGTCTGGAAATATACGTACCCATATTTTGCCGCCGCGGCGGGCATTTCGTGCCATTGCCCGCCTCCCCGCTTCTATTTGTCTAGATGTAATCCAAGCGGGTTCAAGCGCTTGAAGAGCATATCGGCCAAAGCAAATATGATTACCCCGATAAGATATTCCTTTCATTCGTCCTCTATGTTGTTTGCGGAATCTGGTTCTTTTAGGGTTATAGTTGATGGTTATTTTTCAATCCCATCTCTACTACAGAACTGGACGTGAGAGTTTCTTCTCATCCAGCTCCTCGCGAATGAAACGATTAAAAAATTATATACATATTTAATGAATAATATATTGAATTGTGGGATTCATTAATATTTCATCTAATCTATTGCCTATATGGGGATTTTTATATCTTATTTTGGTATATAAATAGTATATAAATTATATAAATAAGCATCTATTCTATTTTTATTTTAGATACTTCTTGCTATATAAATATAGAATCTTCTTTTCCTATAATGTTATAACGAATCCCTATTTTGTTTTCCCTTTATTATTTAGAATTATATTGATATATTGGATTGGCCAAAATTTTCAAATTGAATAAAATATAAATTTTTCGCGGGCGAATATGAATTCTTTCAATATCTATTTCAGATGTAGGGTTAGCCCATTACCCTTCAAAATGGATTGGTCTTTGGTTTGTTCCGCCATCCTACCTAATGAACCATTAGTATTCTTTTTTTTTTTTTAGAATCTTATGTTTTCACAGGTTCCGTCGTTCCCATCGCTTCTCGATTAATGATTAGGTCTGAATTTTACAATGGAGTCCCAAATGATATTTTTTCTTAAGTCAATCTTCTCAGTTTTATTGACTCGGGGCTCTTGATTTGTATTTCTTTGTTCTATTAATATATTCAAAAAATTTTAATATATTCAAAAAATTATGGATCAATTACAATTGCTGATTTTTTACATTACCCTTTATGAGTTATGAGATGACTCAGAGACCCTACATATTATATTGGAATCGTATATCATTGATATTTGTTTGTTCTCTTTCTTTCATCCTTTTAATTATCCGCCTATTTTTATTTTATTGCTTCACAAGTCATAATCAGAATAGCTTTTTTTTTTTTTTAAAAAAAAAAAAGGTTTTCAGTTGTTATAAGATGTTATAAGAAAATCACCAAGATTTTATATTCTTACTTAATATCTTGACTGCTTTTTTAGATCTAGATAAAGCGAGGCGATGAGTTGGTTATTAGTTCTATAGTTAGTAATTCATACTATGGTTATGGACCGTCTTTGTTGAATCCTAACCACTCTAAAAAAAAACCAACGAGTCACACACTAAGCATATCAATTTTATCAAATCATTAATCAATTTTTTATTAAATCTTATAAAATTCAAATTGTTTATTTTTTTATCATCGG